GCTAGCGTAGCTTAACACAAAGCATGACACTGAAGATGTTAAGATGGGCCCTGAGAAGCTCCGCATGCACAAAGGCATGGTCCTGACCTTACTATCAGCTTTAGCCCAACTTACACATGCAAGTCTCCGCATCCCCGTGAGTATGCCCTCAATCCCCCGCCCGGGGACAGGGAGCGGGCATCAGGCACAAAATTTTAGCCCAAGACGCCTAGCCAAGCCACACCCCCAAGGGAATTCAGCAGTGATAAACATTAAGCCATAAGTGAAAACTTGACTCAGTCAGGGCTAAGAGGGCCGGTAAAACTCGTGCCAGCCACCGCGGTTAAACGAGAGGCCCTAGTTAATAGTATTACGGCGTAAAGGGTGGCTAAGGAGGGCAACATAATAAAGCCAAATGGCCCTTTGGCCGTCATACGCTTCTAGGTGTCCGAAGCCCAACCACACGAAAGTAGCTTTAATAAAATCCACCTGACCCCACGAAAGCTAAGGAACAAACTGGGATTAGATACCCCACTATGCTTAGCTATAAACCCAGATGTCCAACTACAATTAGACATCCGCCAGGGTACTACGAGCATCAGCTTGAAACCCAAAGGACCTGACGGTGCTTAGACCCCCCTAGAGGAGCCTGTTCTAGAACCGATAACCCCCGTTAAACCTCACCACTTCTAGCCACCCCAGCCTATATACCGCCGTCGCCAGCTTACCCTGTGAAGGCAACAAAAGTAAGCAAAATGGGCACAACCCAGAACGTCAGGTCGAGGTGTAGCGCACGAAGTGGGAAGAAATGGGCTACATTTTCTATTATAGAACACTACGAATACGCAACATGAAATAGTGCTTGAAGGAGGATTTAGTAGTAAAAAGGAAACAGAGTGCCCTTTTGAACCCGGCTCTAAGGCGCGTACACACCGCCCGTCACTCTCCCCTGTCGAAATGCAATAAAGATATATAACAAAAAAGCACTGACAAGGGGAGGCAAGTCGTAACATGGTAAGTGTACCGGAAGGTGCACTTGGATTAAATTCAGGGCGTGGCTGAGTTAGCTAGGCATCTCACTTACACCGAGAAAACATCCATGCAAGTTGGATCACCCTGAGCCGAACAGCTAGCCTGACCACCAATATACCCCAACAATGTTCATAACAAAACGTAACTTAACCCCAAAAATTAAACCATTTTTTTACCTGAGTATGGGAGACAGAAAAGGTTCAACCCAGAGCGATAGAAAAAGTACCGCAAGGGAAAGCTGAAAGAGAAATGAAATAACCCATATAAGCACTAGAAAACAAAGACTAGACCTTGTACCTTTTGCATCATGATTTAGCCAGTACCCTTAAGCAAAGAGACCTTTAGTTTAAAACCCCGAAACCAGGTGAGCTACCCCGAGACAGCCTATATAATTTAGGGCTAACCCGTCTCTGTGGCAAAAGAGTGGGAAGAGCTCCGGGTAGAAGTGACAGACCTACCGAACCTGGTGATAGCTGGTTGCCTGAGAAATGGATAGAAGTTCAGCCCCATATACCCCCAACCCGAGACATTATTTAAGGTACTAGGGAGATGTATGGGAGTTAGTTAAAGGGGGTACAGCCCCTCTAACAAAGGATACAACCTTAACAGAAGGATAAAGATCATAGTATTTAAAACACACTGTTCTAGTGGGCCTAAAAGCAGCCATCTAAGCAGAAAGCGTTAAAGCTCAGACAGAAAAAAGTTTATTATACCGATAAAAAATCTTATTCCCCTAACAATATCAGGCTATCCCATGCCTACATGGAAGAAATTATGCTAAAATGAGTAACAAGAAGATTTGTTCTTCTCCAGGTGCAAGTGTACACCAGATCGGACAAGCCACTGGAAATTAACGAACCCAAATAAAGAGGGTACTGCGGACAATAAAAAAACCAAGAAAATCCCGCAATTAAGTAATCGTTAACCTTACACTGGAGCGCCATATTAAAGGAAAGACTAAAAGAAAGGGAAGGAACTCGGCAAACACAAGCCTCGCCTGTTTACCAAAAACATCGCCTCCTGCAAATAAATTAAGTATAGGAGGTCCAGCCTGCCCAGTGACTACGGGTTCAACGGCCGCGGTATTTTGACCGTGCAAAGGTAGCGCAATCACTTGTCTTTTAAATAGAGACCTGTATGAATGGCTAAACGAGGGCTTAACTGTCTCCCCCTTCCAGTCAGTGAAATTGATCTATCCGTGCAGAAGCGGGTGTAATTCTACAAGACGAGAAGACCCTTTGGAGCTTAAGGTACAAAGTTCAATCACGTCAAACAACTAAATAAAAAGCAAAAACTTAGTGAAGAGTGAAGTTTTACCTTCGGTTGGGGCGACCGCGGAGGAAAAACCAGCCTCCGAGTGGAATGGGATAAACCCCTAAAACCAAGAGAGACATCTCTAAGCCGCAGAACATCTGACCATAAATGATCCGGCCAGACAGCCGATCAACGAACCAAGTTACCCTAGGGATAACAGCGCAATCCTCTCCCAGAGTCCATATCGACGAGGGGGTTTACGACCTCGATGTTGGATCAGGACATCCTAATGGTGCAGCCGCTATTAAGGGTTCGTTTGTTCAACGATTAAAGTCCTACGTGATCTGAGTTCAGACCGGAGCAATCCAGGTCAGTTTCTATCTGTAACGCTACTTTTCCTAGTACGAAAGGATCGGGAAAGAGGGGCCTATACTTAAAGCACGCCCCGCCCCCAACTAATGAAAACAAATAAATTAAACAAAGGGAGGGCCAAAACCCCTGCCGCCCAAGACAAGGGCATACTGGGGTGGCAGAGCATGGTAAATTGCGAAAGGCCTAAGCCCTTTAAATCAGAGGTTCAAATCCTCTTCCCAGTTTATGCTAAACACTCTAATAAGCCACCTAATTAATCCCCTAGCCTATATTGTGCCAGTACTTCTAGCAGTAGCCTTCCTGACCCTGATTGAACGAAAAGTTCTAGGATATATACAACTACGAAAAGGACCTAATGTAGTAGGACCCTACGGCCTACTACAACCAATTGCTGATGGGGTTAAATTATTTATTAAGGAGCCCGTACGCCCCTCTACATCATCCCCATTTTTATTTTTAGCAACCCCAATTCTTGCTCTTACGCTAGCCATGACGCTGTGAGCACCCATACCCATACCACACCCAGTGATTGATTTAAACTTAGGAGTCTTATTTATTCTTGCTCTGTCAAGCCTAGCGGTGTACTCCATCCTAGGATCAGGATGGGCATCAAACTCAAAATATGCCCTAATTGGGGCTCTTCGAGCAGTAGCTCAAACAATTTCCTATGAGGTAAGTCTTGGACTGATCCTCTTATCGGTAATTATTTTTTCAGGAGGATATACCCTTCAGACATTTAATACAACCCAAGAGAGCATTTGACTCCTGGCCCCTGCCTGGCCCCTAGCTGCAATATGATATATCTCAACTCTAGCTGAGACAAACCGGGCACCATTTGATTTAACAGAAGGGGAATCGGAGTTAGTCTCAGGCTTTAATGTAGAATATGCAGGCGGGCCCTTCGCCCTATTTTTCCTCGCCGAATATGCAAATATTTTATTAATAAATACCCTGTCGGCCGTATTATTTTTAGGCACTTCACATTTTCCCCACATGCCAGAACTAACTACAATTGGTCTTATATGTAAAGCCGCACTCCTGTCTATTATGTTTTTATGAGTACGGGCTTCATACCCGCGGTTTCGGTACGACCAATTGATACACCTCGTATGAAAAAATTTCCTCCCCCTAGCACTTGCCCTAGTATTATGGCACACCGCCCTACCAATTGCACTAGCAGGTCTCCCCCCACAACTCTAACCCAGGAACTGTGCCCGAATGCTCAGGGACCACTTTGATAGAGTGGCTCACAGGGGCTAAAATCCCCTCAGTTCTTAGAAAGAAGGGGGTCGAACCCATGCCCAAGAGATCAAAACTCTTAGTGCTTCCTCTACACCACTTTCTAAGATGGGGTCAGCTAATTAAGCTTTCGGGCCCATACCCCGAACATGACGGTTAAAGTCCCTCCTCCATCAATGAACCCCTACGTACTTATGATTCTTCTATCTAGCCTGGGGCTAGGAACCACCCTAACCTTTGCCAGCTCCCACTGACTGCTGGCCTGAATGGGCCTAGAAATTAATACTCTGGCAATTGTCCCCCTAATGGCACAGCACCACCACCCCCGGGCGGTAGAAGCCACTACAAAATATTTCCTCACCCAAGCTACCGCAGCAGCAATAATCCTATTCGCAAGTACAACAAATGCTTGAATTACGGGGGAATGAGACATAAATGATATGTCAAACCCCATTGCTAGCGCAATGATTATCGCTGCTCTAGCACTCAAGATCGGACTAGCACCAATACACTTCTGAATACCAGAGGTTCTCCAAGGGTTAGACCTTTTGACGGGCTTAATTTTGTCCACCTGACAAAAACTTGCCCCACTTACCCTCATTATTCAAACAGCCCAAGCCATTGACCCACTATTATTGACAGCGCTAGGACTTATGTCTGCACTAGTAGGAGGGTGAGGCGGACTTAATCAAACCCAACTACGAAAAATTTTAGCCTACTCTTCCATCGCCCACATAGGCTGAATACTAATTATTCTTCAATACGCCCCCCAACTCACATTACTAGCATTAGGAACTTACATCTTTATAACCTCCGCAGCGTTTCTCACATTTAAATTATTATCCACTACAAAAATTAATACCCTCGCGATGGCGTGATCAAATAGTCCGATTTTGACAATAACTACTGCCCTAGTTCTATTGTCCCTTGGGGGGCTCCCCCCACTAACGGGATTTATACCAAAATGACTAATTCTTCAAGAACTAACAAAACAAGATCTCCCAACTACCGCCACAATTATGGCCCTGGCCGCCCTACTTAGCCTATATTTTTATCTACGACTGTGCTACGCAATGACGCTAACCATCTCCCCAAATAACACCAACTCAACTACCCCCTGACGGGTTAAAACAACCCAAACCTCCCTGCCACTAACCATCTCCACCACAATTGCACTTGGCCTCCTACCCATAACTCCAGCTATTTTAATATTAGCTACCTAGGGGCTTAGGATAACATTAGACCAAGAGCCTTCAAAGCTCTAAGCAGAAGTGAAAATCTTCTAGTCCCTGGCTAAGGCCTACAAGAGTCTATCTTGCATTTTCTGATTGCAAATCAAATGTTTTTGTTAAACTAAGGCCTTACTAGATGGGAAGGCCTCGATCCTACAAACTCTTAGTTAACAGCTAAGTGCTCAAGCCAGCGAGCATCCATCTACTTTTCCCGCCGTAGGCCGAGTAAGGCGGGAAAAGCCCCGGCAGACTACTAATCTACGTCTCTGGATTTGCAATCCAACGTGTTACTTCACCACGGGGCTGTGGTAGGAAGAGGACTTAAACCTCTGTCTTCGGGGCTACAACCCACCGCCTAAACGCTCGGCTACCCTACCTGTGGCAATTACGCGCTGATTCTTTTCTACAAACCACAAAGACATTGGCACCCTTTATCTTGTATTTGGTGCCTGAGCCGGAATAGTGGGGACTGCTTTAAGCCTCCTTATTCGAGCTGAATTAAGCCAACCCGGATCACTTCTTGGTGATGATCAAATTTATAATGTTATTGTTACTGCCCATGCCTTCGTAATAATTTTCTTTATAGTAATGCCAATTCTCATTGGTGGATTTGGAAATTGACTTGTGCCACTAATAATTGGAGCGCCTGATATAGCATTCCCACGAATAAACAACATAAGCTTCTGACTTCTGCCCCCATCATTTCTACTGCTTCTAGCCTCTTCTGGCGTTGAGGCGGGGGCTGGAACCGGATGAACTGTTTACCCCCCTCTAGCAGGGAATCTTGCCCATGCAGGAGCGTCAGTAGACCTAACAATTTTTTCACTTCACTTGGCAGGTGTCTCCTCAATCCTAGGGGCAATTAACTTTATTACTACAACCGTTAATATAAAACCCCCAGCCATCTCCCAATATCAGACACCCCTCTTCGTATGAGCCGTGCTTGTAACAGCTGTACTCCTTCTTCTATCTCTCCCGGTCCTAGCTGCCGGAATTACAATGCTCCTGACAGACCGTAATCTAAATACTACATTCTTTGATCCGGCAGGCGGAGGTGACCCGATTCTATACCAACATCTATTCTGATTTTTTGGTCACCCAGAAGTCTACATTCTTATTTTACCAGGATTTGGTATTATCTCACATGTCGTAGCCTACTATGCCGGTAAAAAAGAACCATTTGGTTACATAGGAATAGTCTGAGCCATAATGGCCATTGGCCTTTTAGGATTTATTGTTTGAGCTCACCATATGTTTACTGTCGGAATAGACGTAGATACCCGTGCCTATTTTACGTCCGCAACAATAATTATTGCTATTCCAACAGGAGTAAAAGTATTTAGCTGACTTGCCACACTTCACGGGGGCTCAATCAAATGAGAAACACCTATACTATGAGCGCTGGGCTTCATCTTCCTATTTACAGTAGGAGGCCTCACAGGAATTGTTCTGGCCAACTCCTCACTTGATATCGTTCTCCACGACACATATTATGTAGTTGCACACTTCCATTATGTGCTCTCAATAGGGGCCGTATTCGCTATTATAGCAGCCTTTGTTCATTGATTCCCGATATTCTCAGGTTACACCCTAAATGACACCTGAACAAAAATTCACTTCGGAGTAATATTTATTGGCGTTAACCTAACATTCTTCCCACAACATTTTCTTGGACTGGCAGGAATGCCACGACGATACTCTGACTACCCAGACGCCTACGCCCTGTGAAATACAGTATCATCTATTGGGTCGCTCATTTCTCTGGTAGCAGTAATTATATTCCTCTTTATTCTCTGAGAAGCCTTTGCTGCCAAACGGGAGGTGTCCTCAGTAGAAATGACTATGACGAATGTCGAATGACTTCACGGCTGCCCACCCCCCTACCACACATTTGAAGAACCCGCATTCGTTCAAGTTCAATCAAACTAACGAGAAAGGAAGGAATTGAACCCCCATATACTGGTTTCAAGCCAGTCACATGACCACTCTGTCACTTTCTTCTAAAGACATTAGTAAAGTGTAGATTACACTACCTTGTCAAGGTGGTATCGCAGGTTAAACCCCTGCATGTCTTATAAACCCGAACTTAATGGCACACCCCACACAACTAGGATTCCAAGATGCGGCATCACCCGTTATAGAAGAGCTTCTTCACTTCCATGATCATGCCCTAATAATTGTATTCTTAATTAGCACCTTAGTGCTTTATATTATTATTGCGATGGTTTCAACCAAGCTAACAAACAAATATATCTTAGACTCCCAGGAAATCGAAATCGTATGAACCATTTTACCAGCTGTAATTCTAGTTCTAATTGCCCTACCGTCCCTTCGAATTTTATATCTTATAGACGAAATTAATGACCCCCATCTAACAATTAAAGCAATAGGACACCAATGATACTGAAGCTACGAATATACAGACTATGAAGACCTGGGCTTTGACTCCTATATAATTCCAACCCAGGACCTTACTCCGGGCCAATTTCGCCTTCTAGAAACAGATCATCGAATAGTTGTACCCATAGAGTCCCCAATTCGTGTTCTAGTATCCGCTGAAGATGTACTACACTCATGGGCTGTCCCATCCCTAGGCGTAAAAATAGACGCAGTACCAGGCCGGTTAAACCAAACCGCTTTCATTGCCTCACGCCCAGGCGTATTTTACGGACAATGCTCTGAAATCTGTGGCGCTAACCACAGCTTTATGCCTATTGTAGTTGAAGCCGTCCCACTAGAACATTTCGAAAGCTGGTCCTCACTCATGTTAGAAGACGCCTCACTAGAAAGCTAATTATTGGACAAGCGTTGGCCTTTTAAGCCAAAGTTTGGTGACTACCGACCACCTCTAGTGAAATGCCCCAATTAAACCCCAACCCCTGGTTTGCTATTCTAGTATTCTCGTGAATTATTTTCCTTACTATTATCCCAACTAAAGTTTTGAACCATACAACACCCAATGAACCCGCCCCAATAAGCGAAGAAAAACATAAAACTGAGCCTTGAGACTGACCATGATAGTGAGCTTCTTTGACCAATTTGCAAGCCCCACCTTCCTGGGTATCCCACTCATTGCCGTTGCAATTGCACTCCCATGGGTGCTATTCCCAACCCCTCCATCCCGGTGACTAAATAACCGCCTAATTACTCTACAAACATGATTTATTAGCCGCTTTACCAATCAACTGCTTCTTCCCCTAAATGTGGGGGGACATAAGTGAGCCCTGTTATTCGCCTCACTAATAGTATTTCTTATTACCATTAATATGCTCGGCCTTCTTCCATATACCTTTACCCCCACAACACAACTATCATTAAATATAGGACTTGCAGTGCCACTGTGGCTGGCCACAGTAATTATTGGAATGCGAAATCAGCCAACAGTAGCCCTAGGACATCTTCTACCGGAAGGTACCCCCGTACCCCTAATCCCAGTATTAATTATTATCGAAACGATTAGTCTGTTTATTCGACCATTAGCCCTCGGAGTGCGACTCACGGCCAACTTAACTGCAGGTCACCTACTAATTCAACTTATTGCCACAGCTGTATTTGTTCTTATACCGATAATACCGACGGTAGCCATCTTAACTGCCGCCGTTCTACTCCTGCTCACACTTCTAGAGGTCGCAGTAGCAATAATCCAAGCCTATGTATTTGTTCTACTTTTAAGCCTGTATCTGCAAGAAAACGTTTAATGGCACACCAAGCGCATGCATATCATATGGTTGATCCAAGCCCATGACCTCTAACCGGAGCTGTCGGTGCTCTACTAATAACATCCGGCCTAGCAATCTGGTTTCACTTCCACTCAACAACACTTATAGCTCTCGGACTAATCCTTCTCCTTCTTACAATATTTCAGTGATGGCGGGACATTATTCGAGAAGGGACCTTTCAAGGCCACCACACACCACCTGTACAAAAAGGCCTGCGTTATGGTATAATCCTATTCATCACCTCGGAAGTATTCTTCTTCCTAGGATTCTTTTGAGCTTTCTATCATTCAAGTCTAGCCCCAACTCCTGAACTAGGAGGATGCTGACCCCCTACAGGAATTACTACACTAGACCCATTTGAAGTCCCTCTCCTCAATACAGCCGTACTACTAGCATCAGGGGTAACAGTTACATGAGCCCATCACAGCATCATAGAAGGTGAGCGTAAACAGGCCATTCAATCGCTTGCACTTACGATTTTACTAGGGCTATATTTCACCGCACTACAAGCCATCGAGTACTACGAAGCACCTTTTACAATTGCAGACGGAGTCTATGGCTCTACATTCTTCGTAGCTACAGGATTTCACGGACTACACGTCATTATCGGGTCAACCTTCTTAGCCGTATGCCTCCTCCGCCAAATTCAATACCACTTCACATCTGAACACCACTTCGGCTTCGAAGCCGCTGCCTGATATTGACACTTTGTTGACGTAGTATGGCTATTCCTCTACGTCTCCATCTATTGATGAGGCTCATATCTTTCTAGTATTAAAGTTAGTATAAGTGACTTCCAATCATTTAGTCTTGGTTAAACCCCAGGGAAAGATAATGAATTTAATTACAACTATTCTTGTTATTACAATAACCCTGTCCTCAGTTTTAGCAATTGTATCTTTCTGATTACCACAAATAAATCCAGACGCAGAGAAACTTTCCCCGTACGAATGCGGATTCGACCCCCTAGGATCCGCACGATTACCATTCTCCTTGCGATTTTTTCTAGTCGCTATCTTATTTCTCCTATTTGATCTAGAAATTGCACTCCTTCTTCCCCTGCCCTGAGGAGACCAGCTTTATAACCCAACAGGAACATTTTTTTGAGCAACCTCAGTTCTCGTTTTATTAACCCTAGGACTGGTCTACGAGTGAACCCAAGGCGGCCTAGAATGAGCAGAATAAGGGAGTTAGTCCAAAACAAGACCTCTGATTTCGGCTCAGAAAATTGTGGTTTAAGTCCACGACCCCCTTATGACACCAATACACTTCAGTTTTAGCTCAGCATTCATACTAGGGCTAATGGGTTTAGCATTCCATCGAACCCATCTACTCTCGGCACTTTTATGTTTAGAGGGGATAATACTATCCTTATTTATTGCACTAGCCCTGTGAGCCCTTCAATTCGAATCCACAAGCTTCTCAACTGCGCCCATGCTTCTACTAGCTTTCTCAGCCTGCGAAGCAAGCACGGGCCTCGCGCTATTGGTAGCCACAGCCCGAACCCACGGAACTGACCGACTACAAAACCTTAATCTTTTACAATGCTAAAAATTCTAGTTCCAACAATTATATTATTCCCAACAATTTGGCTAGTTTCCCCTAAATGGCTTTGAACAGCTACAATTACGCACAGCCTCTCAATTGCCCTTGTTAGCCTTTCATGATTAAAATGGGCGTCAGAAACTGGATGAACCTCATCAAATGCATACTTAGCTACAGACCCGCTCTCAACCCCCCTCTTAGTGATAACATGTTGGCTTCTTCCATTAATAATTTTAGCCAGCCAAAATCATATTAATCCGGAACCTATCACCCGGCAACGCCTGTATATTTCACTTTTGGCCTCTTTACAAACTTTTCTAATTATAGCATTTGGTGCCACAGAAATCATTATGTTCTATATCATGTTTGAAGCTACACTCATTCCAACCCTTATTATTATTACCCGGTGAGGAAACCAAACCGAACGACTTAACGCAGGAACCTACTTTCTATTTTACACCTTAGCAGGCTCACTACCCCTTCTAGTTGCTCTACTTCTGCTACAACAATCCACAGGTACCCTGTCCATGCTGGTAATTCAGTATTCTCAACCACTACTACTGAACTCCTGAGGCCATAAAATCTGATGAGCTGGCTGTCTAATTGCATTCCTGGTAAAAATGCCCCTTTACGGCGTGCACCTATGACTCCCAAAAGCACATGTAGAAGCCCCTGTCGCAGGCTCAATAGTACTAGCAGCAGTACTACTAAAACTCGGTGGATACGGGATAATACGAATAATAATTATGCTAGACCCACTGTCAAAGAAACTAGTATATCCGTTCATCATTCTAGCACTATGAGGAATCATTATAACAGGATCTATCTGCTTACGCCAGACAGATCTAAAATCACTAATCGCTTATTCATCTGTCAGCCACATAGGGCTTGTAGCAGGAGGCATCCTTATTCAAACCCCGTGAGGATTCTCGGGGGCAATCATTTTAATAATTGCCCATGGATTAGTCTCCTCGATATTATTCTGCCTAGCCAACACCGCCTACGAACGAACCCATAGTCGCACCATAATCCTTGCCCGAGGCCTACAAATGATTTTTCCCTTGACAGCAGTGTGATGATTCATTGCCAATCTTGCCAACTTAGCACTGCCCCCTCTGCCAAACCTTATGGGAGAACTTATAATTATTACAACCCTATTTAACTGATCCCCATGAACCATCGCCCTTACAGGGGCAGGAACATTAATTACAGCAGGTTACTCCCTCTACATGTTCCTGATATCTCAACGAGGCCCGACACCAAGCCATATTATAAAACTCCCACCCTTCCATACCCGAGAACACCTATTAATAGCCCTACACCTAATCCCAGTAATTCTTCTTGTGATTAAGCCGGAACTTATGTGGGGCTGATGTTATTAGTAAGTATAGTTTAACTAAAATATTAGATTGTGATTCTAAAGACAGGGGTTAAAGTCCCCTTACTCACCAAGGAAGGACAGAAATCAATAAGTACTGCTAATCCTTATGCACCGCGGTTAAAATCCGCGGCTTCCTCACGCTTCTGAAGGATAACAGTTCATCCATTGGTCTTAGGAACCAAAAACTCTTGGTGCAAATCCAAGTGGGAGCTATGAATTCAACAACCTTAATTATATCCTCCTCACTCATTTTAATCATCACAGTCCTTATTTATCCACTATTAATAACACTAAGCCCCAAACCTAAAAATCCGGAATGAGCAAGCACACATGTTAAAAATGCCGTCAGCGCTGCGTTCTTCATTAGCCTATTGCCCCTCATAATCTTTTTAGACCAAGGGATAGAAAGCATTACTACAAACTGACACTGAATAAATACCCATGTGTTCGACACAAATATTAGCTTTAAATTTGATCACTACTCCCTTATTTTTATCCCTATTGCCCTCTACGTTACCTGGTCAATTCTAGAATTTGCGATGTGGTATATACACTCTGACCCCTACATAAACCGATTCTTCAAATATCTACTCCTATTTCTGGTGGCTATAATTATCCTCGTTACAGCTAACAATATATTTCAACTATTTATTGGCTGAGAAGGGGTAGGAATTATATCCTTCCTCCTAATCGGGTGATGGTACGGACGAGCAGATGCAAACACTGCAGCTCTCCAGGCCGTAATCTACAACCGGGTCGGTGATATTGGATTAATCCTTAGCATGGCCTGATTCGCAATAAACTTTAATTCCTGAGAAATCCAACAGATTTTTTTTCTATCAAAAAATTTTGACATAACAGTCCCCTTAATTGGACTAATCCTTGCAGCAACAGGAAAATCGGCCCAATATGGCCTACATCCGTGGCTACCATCTGCCATGGAGGGCCCTACGCCAGTATCTGCCCTACTGCACTCAAGTACCATAGTTGTTGCCGGAATCTTTTTACTAATTCGCCTACACCCCCTCATAGAAGATAATGAAACTGCATTGACAATCTGCCTCTGCCTAGGGGCCTTAACCACATTATTTACCGCCACCTGTGCCCTAACCCAAAATGACATTAAAAAAATCGTAGCCTTTTCTACATCCAGCCAACTTGGCCTAATAATAGTCACAATCGGACTAAATCAACCACAACTGGCGTTCCTGCACATCTGCACACATGCCTTCTTTAAAGCCATGTTGTTCCTCTGCTCCGGATCAATTATTCACAGCCTAAACGATGAGCAGGACATTCGGAAAATAGGAGGCCTTCACAACCTAATGCCCGCAACCTCAACCTATCTTACAATTGGAAGCCTAGCATTAACAGGGACTCCATTTTTAGCAGGATTCTTTTCAAAAGATGCCATTATTGAAGCCCTAAACACCTCCTACCTAAACGCCTGAGCCCTGACCCTTACGCTAATCGCCACATCCTTTACCGCCGTCTATAGCTTCCGAGTTGTATTCTTTGTAACCATGGGATTGCCACGATTTCTGCCACTATCCCCAATTAATGAAAACAACCCCCTAGTAATTAATCCAATCAAACGGCTTGCCTGAGGGAGCATTATTGCAGGACTTATTATTACATCCAACTTCCTGCCCTCAAAAACGCCAGTTATAACTATACCTATAACCCTAAAAATAGCAGCCCTGATAGTTACCATCACTGGATTACTAATAGCCATGGAACTTACAGCCATGACTAATAAACAAGTTAAAATTACCCCTACAATATCCCTCCACAACTTCTCAAACATATTAGGCTACTTCCCCGCAACAATTCACCGACTTCCCCCAAAACTCAACCTAGCCCTAGGCCAATCAATTGCCACCAAGCTTGACCAAACATGATTTGAAATATCAGGACCAAAAGGACTAGCTTTCACTCAAATAGTAATGTCAAAGATTACAAGTGACATTCAGCGGGGCATAATCAAGACATATCTCACCATCTTTCTACTGACCATGACCCTGGCCATTCTCCTAACTGTTATTTAGACTGCCCGAAGAGTACCACGGCTCAGCCCCCGAGTGAGCTCTAACACTACAAGCAAAGTTAAAAGCAGCACCCATGCACAGATAACTAATATTGCCCCACCAAAAGAGTACATAACAGCCACACCACCCACATCGGCCCGCAACACAGAAAACTCTTTTAGTCCATCAATAATTACTCAAGAGCCCTCATATCATCCCCCCCAAAACACCATAGCCACTAAGACAACCCCCAGCAAGTAAACCAAAACATAGCCAGCGACAGAACGACTCCCCCAGGCTTCTGGAAAAGGCTCAGCAGCCAAGGCCGCTGAATAAGCAAACACCACAAGCATACCCCCTAAATAAATTAAAAAAAGAACTAAGGATAAAAAAGATCCGCCACACCCAACTAGGATCCCACACCCTACTCCTGCCGCAACTACCAAGCCCAAAGCAGCAAAGTAAGGGGTTGGGTTAGAAGCAACAGCAATTAAACCCACGATTAAAGCTACCAGTAATATAAACATAAAATAGGTCATAATTCTTGCTCGGGCTTTAACCGAGACCAATGACTTGAAGAACCACCGTTGTAGTTCAACTACAAGAACTAATGGCAAGCCTACGAAAAACTCACCCCCTGATAAAAATCGCCAATGATGCACTAGTTGATTTACCAACACCCTCTAATATTTCAGTATGATGAAACTTTGGATCCCTACTAGGATTATGCTTAATTGCACAAATCCTAACAGGACTATTCCTCGCCATGCACTATACTTCTGACATCTCAACCGCATTCTCGTCAGTAGCTCACATTTGCCGAGACGTCAACTACGGCTGATTTATCCGAAATATACACGCTAACGGCGCATCTTTCTTTTTTATCTGTATTTATATACATGTTGCCCGAGGCCTATATTACGGATCCTACCTGTACAAAGAAACTTGAAACATCGGAGTAATTCTCCTTCTACTAGTTATAATGACAGCCTTCGTTGGCTACGTACTCCCGTGAGGACAGATATCTTTCTGAGGGGCTACCGTGATTACAAATTTATTATCAGCAGTCCCCTACATAGGGGACACCCTTGTTCAATGGATCTGAGGAGGCTTTTCAGTTGATAATGCAACACTTACGCGATTCTTCGCATTCCACTTCCTACTCCCATTTATCATCGCCGCCGCAACCGTTATTCACCTCTTATTCCTACACGAAACAGGATCTAATAACCCGGCCGGACTTAATTCTGACGCGGACAAAATTTCCTTTCACCCTTACTTCTCATATAAAGATCTTCTCGGCTTCGTACTAATATTACTGGCTCTCACATCATTAGCCCTATTTTCCCCTAATTTACTAGGAGACCCAGACAATTTTACGCCAGCTAACCCCATAGTAACCCCACCCCATATTAAACCAGAGTGATACTTCCTGTTTGCTTATGCCATCCTGCGATCTATTCCCAACAAACTAGGGGGTGTTCTGGCCCTGCTGTTCTCCATCTTAATCCTAATAGTAGTTCCTATTTTACACACCTCTAAACAACGCGGATTAACATTCCGCCCCCTTACCCAGTTCCTATTCTGGGCCCTAGTGGCAGACATACTTATTCTCACATGAATTGGGGGTATACCCGTAGAACACCCATATGTTATTATTGGACAAATTGCATCAGTCCTATATTTTGCACTTTTCCTAGTCCTTATCCCATTAGCAGGATGACTGGAAAATAAAGCACTAAAATGAGCTTGCCCTAGTAGCTTAGTCTAAAAGCATCGGTCTTGTAATCCGAAGATCGGAGGTTAAATTCCCCCCTAGCGCCCAGAAAGAGAGATTTTAACTCCCACCCCTGGCTCCCAAAGCCAGAATTCTAAATTAAACTATCTTCTGATAGTGACATGTATGACCTAGTACATAATATGTATAATATTACATAATGTATTAGTACTTATATATGTATTATCACCATTCATTTATTTTAACCTTAAAGCAAGTACTAACGTTTAAGACGTACATTAACCATTTTATAAAGATTCAACAATAATTTATTTTAATGTTAGATGAATTATCCCCTAATAATGAATTTCAAATTCCCTCATGAAATATTCAATTAAAATTGTTTTAGTATATTTTAGTAGTGAGAGCCCACCAACCAGTCTACATTAATGCATATTATCCGTGATAGAACCAGGGACACTAAACTAGGTTAAGGTATTTTATGAATTATTCCTTGTATCTTGGTTTCTATCTCAGGTACTTTAGGTGTAACTCCACTATTCTTAACTACAATTGCATCCGGTTACTGGTGTAATTACATACTCCTCGTTACCCAACATGCCGGGCATTCTTTTATATGCATAGGGTTCTCTTTTTAGGTTTCCTTTCACTTTGCATATCAGAGTGCAAGCACAATTGATAGATTAAGGTTGAACACTTTCCCTGCTTAGATTAAAGTAGGTCAATTATTAAATGACATAACTTAAGAATAACATATTACTATCTCAAGTGCATACATATTCATTCCTTCTTCAACTGACCCTTATATAGATGCCCCCCCTTTTGGCTTCTGCGCGACAAACCCCCCTACCCCCTACGCTCAGCAAATCCTGTTATCCTTGTCAAACCCCTAAACCAAGGAAGGCTCGAGAGCGTGCAGGCTAACAAGTTGGGGTATGAGTTAGCCATGCGCGTTGTATATATATACATGCACATCGCTTTAACTTTTTACATAAAATTCCGCCAAATTTTAGCCTAACGGACCCTATGTAAATTTTAAGGAAAACTGCAATGCAAAAATTCCAAACATTTTATTAAC